AGGATTCAAGGAAAGAAAGATTCTAGTAGTGGAAGGGAATCGGGAAGTCTTGATAGCCCTTCCACTACTAATGTAGTGTTTACTGACTAGGTCTTGAATTAGATTGGATAGCCGGACGGAGAATCTAATTAGTAGTTGGGGAAAGGGCGGAAGATACTTTGTATACAGACTCATGAGAGTCTTTGAGTGCTTAGACATTCAATCAATATTAGATTGGATGGATAATTGTCTTTTATATAAAAAAGTGCAAAAAGAAAGAATTTCTTTTCGGAAACCCCTAGTCAAGAATGTAATAGGCTATCTCCCGATAGACAATCGGAAGACGGTAAGGATTACCTCAAATGGGAAATAGAGGTATGTGATAGATAGTGATCTATCTTGATTCCATATTTTTATGCCTTTTACTTATGTACTTAGGAAGGGCAACAAAAGAAACAATAAGTTTTATTATCCTACATGTTCCATTAGTAGCATTCCCTTGATACTTTCCAGGGGTGGCACTGCCTATTTTATTTTGCTTGTGCTTAATGTTTCCAAATTCTACTAGAAATTAGATACGAACTTGTTATAGGTGTATTTATTGGATTGATTCATCAATAGTGTTGGGTCAGAATCCCCCCCTTTTTTGACTCTGCACCATTGATTCCACTAGTATTAGTGAGCAATACTAGAATAAATCCTTCATATTCATAGAGATAGGGGACATAATTCACATGGATATAGTAAGTCTCGCTTGGGCTGCTTTAATGGTAGTCTTTACATTTTCCCTTTCACTCGTAGTATGGGGAAGAAGTGGACTCTAAGGGTACTACTAATTGAGTTGAGGAATCAAATCAAACTGTATCAATTGTTTTATAGATCATTCTGTAAAGCGTTTTTCACTATTGAATTATTAATTCAAAATAATAATTTAAAAATATTAATTAAATTGAAATAAAAATATCTTTATTTCGAAATTCCATTGAATTCTGGCGGAGTAATGTATTATATGAATAATACCCTTTCAATCAAACAGGTATTTCAATGATTCCCATGTTCGTATTTCGAAAGTAAAGGGGATACAGATGATAGGAAATTTCTTCCAACCGAATTCTTCCTAAATTTTCTATTTCGATGAACCGACTCTTACTTATATATGGACAATGAGGAACAACGGACCCCTTTGTATTTGTTTTATTTGTTTCCCCCTTTACTGTTCAAAAAGAAAGTCGTTCTGTTATTAAGTGGATACGTACTTTCTATGGGAAATGGGAAACAACATAGACATAGTGATTGTCCAACGAGATACTACGCATAATAAGATCTTGCCTTGGGCAAGTCACATATTGCGCACTTACCGCTTGTTTTATTATTTTTTAAATTGGATTTATGCTTTATTAATTTTTTTCATATCATGGTTCAAGCGTTAAAAATCGGTGGGGTTTACTACTCCTTTTCAAAATCCGAAGAAGTTCCCATAGAACTCCTTGAATCATCTGTCAACGGCTCAATCAATTACTTCTTCGGAATGCGAAAAAAAAAAAAAGATTACTTGGTTTTCGTTTATTAATATATGCCTATACCCTTTTTCCTTCATTGATTTGATTCTTTCGATGGATACCGGGATTCATATTGGAAATAATCATAAATCTAGGAATTAGAACCGTAAGAGTTGTCTTTCGATTTTTTCAGATTGATTGGAATCAATACAAATCAAATAGATAAAGCAAAGAAATAGAATTGGGGTGCTATGTACATTACATATATGTAATTGATATCTACATATATGAATATGAAGATACATATTTTAGATTGATCTATATTAAATTAAGCCTGTATCTTTATACAGTACAACTTTATACACTACAATAACACTAATAAATAGTATGGTAGAAAGAAATATATGAATCTTTCTACCATACTATCGGATCTCATAGAATACTGCTGATTCTAGTCCACTCATTTCATTTAAGACGCGAAATTGGAATCCTTTTGATTTTATTTCTTCAATCATTGATAAGAACTAAGGAGTCAAGTTTCATTCAAATTAATCATTTTGACTGACTGTTTTTACGTAAATGATAAGTAAAAAGGCAGTAGGAACTAGAATGAACAGTGCAGTAGCAATAAATGCGAGAATATTTACTTCCATAATCTCATCGTTTCGTTTTTTTTACTTCGCAATAACTCGGGATTTAATCCCATAGAGATGATAAATCTTTCGCCTGTAAATTCAATGGGATGAATTCCATCTCGATGATATTGAATCAGATCAATATCATGAATAACAATATCTGAGCTATCAAATCGATTCATCGTCGAGAATTGAATAGTATAACATAGGAAGATCTTTTATCCATACCGAATCCAAAATTGGATTCCTGATCCAATCAAGAATTCCTTTATTTATCATTCTTTTCCATTCTTTCTTTCTTTTCTATAACCTACCACCTTCGTTGTACAATCATCTGATGAAGTCTCATCTGACCGCTTTTCCACTTCCATTGGTTACAAACCCAAACAAACAATAGAATAGAAGTAAAATGGAAAAAAGGACGGAGTCTAAACTCCGTTTTTTTAATGATCTCATTTTTTTGGAAGACAAAGAAGTGTGATAAAGACGAGTCCTGGTATAAAAGATCTAATATTCCATCAAATTCACTATTTTAGAATTTGTTCTTTCTTCGATGGGATCCTTACCTTAGGAAGGAAAAAAAGATTATTCATTCCCTTGCTAAGAGGGGCGGGATCCTCGTTTGATCTTTCTTTTATTACTATCCTCTTTCCTTGGATTAGGACTGGGACGCATATATCAAAAGTTCAGTGTGCAATTTGAATGAGATAAATTGTTTCAAATTCAAATTAGTAATTGAGGTTACACACAATCGGAACCAGAAAAAGAGATAGGTTTAATCTGAAAAGTATTCTATCAGGGTAACTATGTTAAATTCATTTTGTAGCGTACAAGAAAGGAATTCCATTTGTGTATGTGCTCCCAGGAAACATAGGAAATTCTATTCCATTACACGGATCGGGAACAATCGAAAAAGTCCGACCCAGTACGGTATCTCTTGGAATTCTGAATATGATGCTACCAATAATTGTACTAATTCACATATGTCTCTCTCCCATCAATCGGTACTAGTTGAAGTAATGGAAATTCCCGGATTTCTTTGATGAGAAATGCGAAACGAAAAAGAGACAAAAAAGAAATAAGGATCTCTGTTGGGAATGAAATTCTGCTCCTTGTCCCCCTTTTCACAGAAAATGGAGAGATGAATTGAGTGTTTATTGGATCCGTCGGGACTGACGGGGCTCGAACCCGCAGCTTCCGCCTTGACAGGGCGGTGCTCTGACCAATTGAACTACAATCCCAGAGAAATAAGGTGTATAGCATACATATTCTTATGATTTCATTCAAACCATTTCTATTTAGAATCGCCGTGTTGTAACATAGACGCGAATCATATATTGATATCCAATCCACATGGATACGCACTTTAGTGAGAGCGGCATGGATTAATCCTTTCGTTATTGCCAAATCGATTGATAATCAATCTTTCAATGAACCAAAAGAGTCTTTTTTTTTCTTTACTCTTTGACTTTATACTTACAGATCCTGATATGAATCTAGATCATTATCAAGATCAGAATTTGTGGGAACAAATAAAAATAAATAGAGCAAATAAATAGAAGTAGGGATCTATCAGAAAGTTTTTTTTTATTCCTCCTTATCATTATCAGGCATTTCGGGAAAACAAATGGGTTATATCATTTCATGGTGGATCAGCGAATTATTGGGCCGAGCTGGATTTGAACCAGCGTAGACATATTGCCAACGAATTTACAGTCCGTCCCCATTAACCGCTCGGGCATCGACCCAGGAAGAATCAATTCTAGGCTTATTGATAATCCATGATCAACTTCCTTTCGTAGTACCCTACCCCCAGGGGAAGTCGAATCCCCGCTGCCTCCTTGAAAGAGAGATGTCCTGAACCACTAGACGATGGGGGCATGCTTGCCCGACCGTCATCATACTATGCTCATAGTATGAACAGTTTTTTGAAATTGTCAATATAATGTAATGGTATGACTAGATCCGACGGATCTTCCCGTCTTTCATGATTCCATAGAATTTTTTGATTCGTCATTTATATTCATGAATCATTCATTCTAATCGCCATTCTATATATAACTCTATTATATTATAGAAATCTATTATATAAATATATAAATCGAGAAATTGATATTATATTACTATATTAACTATATTAAATAATAAATAATTCAATATTGAATTTTAAATAGTAATATTTAAATACTATTTATTTATATTTATATATTTAAATTTAATAAATTTATATTTAAATTTAAATAATGAGAAATTTCTAATAATACGAAGGATAGGATCCTTTCAGGGAATGATTTGTCCGCCAGAAAAAGGGTTAAACTCCATTTCTTCCACTTTCATTCATTGATTCACTCATTGTTAAGATGAGATATGCCTATCTCTATCTCACACTAAGCCAGGAAATTAACAAACGATAAATCTGGAAAGAGGGGATCAACAAGTTATCGAAAATTCTTTTTTCTCTAAGAATTTGGTTCAGGGGACAAGTAGAATCTCTTCATCCCATGATTCGATGAACTATCTTGGATCTATGTCCAATTGGTAGGTACATGTATCAATCAAGTGAATTTCGTTCTGATAGGGGTCAATTCAATAAAAGAAAAGTAATTAGAGTCAGTCTTGAAATAATTCATTGCATTGATCAAATTCAATATCAATAAACCATTCTTACCCTATACTCGCTAGGGAAATCCAATTTCTCGTTCCCCAATGGGCCACCAGCTACTATGAGCCTATTGCATGTACTTATGTATATAATATATGTACATAGATATATCTTATCCGCATAGTGATTCATTCAGGAATTGAATCAAACACGCCCTTTTAACTCAGCGGTAGAGTAACGCCATGGTAAGGCGTAAGTCATCGGTTCAAATCCGATAAGGGGCTT